GTTCTTGTAGTTAAATTTTGTAACGGCGGCTTTTCAGGCCGTAGATCTCAGAGAGAGGCTGAGCGGGAACTTATGTTAGAGTTTGTCTTATTTTTGGGGTTGTGTTTTGTTTTAGGGGGGTTGGCAGTTGCATCTAATCCTTCTCCTTATTATGGGGTGTTAGGGCTGGTTGTGGCGGCGGTTGCAGGATGTGGTTGGTTGGCTAGTTTAGGGGCTTCTTTCATTTCTTTGGTTCTTGTTATGGTTTATTTAGGGGGGATGTTGGTGGTGTTTGTTTATTCGGTGTCATTGGCGGCGGACCCTTATCCGGAGGCTTGGGGTAGTTGGGGGGTTGTTGGTTATGGTTTTGGGATAGGGTTAGTTGTGGTGGTGGGGCTTGCTGTGAGTGGTGTGTTAGGGCTTTTAGTGGATGAAGGGACGGTGAATAGTGGGGGTTTGTTGTCGGTTCGGTTGGATTTTAGTGGGGTAGCTGTACTTTATTCGGAGGGGGTGGGGTTATTTCTGGTTGGGGGGTGAGGGTTATTGTTAACTTTGTTTGTGGTGTTGGAGCTTGTGCGGGGGTTGTCTCGGGGGGCGATTCGGGCTGTTTAGTGGGAGGGTCAGGAAGTAGTTTAGTTGAAAATTCCAGCTTTGGGAGTTGGAGAGAAAGGTTTGAGCCCTTTTTTCCTGAAGGAGGGGGGGGTAACTCTAAGAAGGGGTTTAGTCTTCAATCTTTGGTTTACAAGACCAATGTTTTTATAAACTATTAGAGTTAACTAGAGTTTGAGTAGTTTATTTTCTAAAGCGGCCGCAAGGGGGAATAGAATTAGGATGATTGCGAAATAAGTGAATGAGGCTAGTTGCCCAATAATGATGAAAGGGTGTTCTACTGGTTGGCTGCCTACTCACGTTAGAATGAGGATGTTGGCAATTAGAGTTCAGAATAAGATTTGGGATAGGGGGCGGAAAGTTATTGATCGCAGTTTTGACGTGTGAAGTAGTGGTATGAGAAATAGGACTAAGATTGAGGCGGCTAGGGCTAATACACCACCTAGTTTGTTGGGGATGGATCGAAGAATGGCGTAGGCAAATAGGAAATATCATTCTGGTTTGATGTGTGGAGGAGTTACTAGTGGGTTTGCTGGTGTGTAGTTTTCTGGGTCTCCTAGGAGGTTGGGGGCAAACAGGGCTAGTGAGATGAGTAGGGAAAGTGTTAGTACGAATCCTAGGATGTCTTTGATGGTGTAGTACGGATGGAAGGGGATTTTATCGCAGTCTGATGGGATGCCTGTTGGGTTGTTTGAACCTGTTTCGTGGAGGAAAGTGAGATGGACAAGCGTGAGTCCTACGATGACAAATGGGAGTAGGAAGTGGAGTGCAAAGAATCGGGTTAGTGTAGGGTTGTCTACGGAGAATCCGCCTCAAGCCCATTCGACTAGTGTTTGTCCGATGTAGGGGATAGCTGAGAATAGGTTTGTGATTACGGTAGCTCCTCAGAAGGACATTTGGCCTCATGGTAGGACGTAGCCTACGAAGGCGGTTGCTATGAGGGCTAGGAGGAGAATAACTCCGATGTTTCAGGTTTCTTTGTTCAGGTATGAGCCGTAGTAGATTCCTCGGCCGATGTGGAAGTAAATGCAGATGAAAAAGAAGGAAGCTCCGTTTGCATGGAGATTGCGGATGAGTCAGCCGAATTGTACGTCTCGGCAGATGTGGGCAACAGAGGAGAAGGCTAGGTTGGTGTCTGCTGTGTAGTGTATGGCTAGCAGAAGACCTGTGATAATTTGAGTAATTAAGCAGAGGCCTAATAGAGATCCGAAGTTTCATCATGTTGAAATGTTTGATGGAGCTGGGAGATCAATTAGGGCGTTATTGATGATTTTTAGGATTCGGTGGTTTTTACGAAGGTTGAGGGCCATTAGTTGGTTCTATATGTGGATAGGAGGATAATGAGGATAGATAGGGCGAATGATCCTAAATAGGCTTTGATTAGGCCGGAGTGAAGGGTGGTGGCGGTTTTAGTTGCTTTTAGTTGTAGGTTGGCTAGTCCTTCTGGGCCTAGTATTTTGTATCAGGAGAGGTCGATTAGGTGGGAGGCGATGTTCTGTCCTCCGCTGAGGAGGTTAGTCATGCTTAAGCGGTGGGTTAGGGGGTTGAAGTATCCTAGGGATGTAGAGAAGTTTGAGAAGGAGGTTTGTTTTGTGAGAATGAGTGTTTGAGCTATGTTTGATATTTCTAGTGCTAGGGCGATTCCTAAGGCTGTAACAATCAGGGCGGTTACTTTGATGTAGAGGGGCATGGTTATTGGAGGAGTTTTTGTGGGGATGATGAATGAAGTGATGAGGAATCCTGCTAGAATGCTTCCTAGTGCAAGTCGGGTGATGGGGGAGATCACTGCGGGGTTGTTTTCATTTATTGGGGTTAAGGGAGGGATTCGAACGAAGCCGGTCTGTACTAATATGGTTATGCGAATTGTGTATACTGCAGTGAATGATGTGGCTAGGAGGGTTAGGACCAGGGCTCAGGCGTTTAGGTAGGATGTGTTTAGGCTTTCAATAATTTGGTCTTTTGAGTAGAAGCCCGCCAGGAATGGTGTTCCTATTAGGGCAAGGTTGCCGATAGTAAGACATGCAGTGGTTGTGGGTAGTATTTTTTGGAGTCCTCCTATTTTTCGGATGTCTTGTTCGCCATTTAGACTGTGAATGATAGAGCCTGAGCATAGGAAGAGTATGGCTTTGAAGAATGCGTGGGTGGAGATGTGTAGGAAGGCTAGTTCAGGGAGGTTTAGGCCGATAGCGACTATTATTAGGCCTAGTTGGCTTGAGGTGGAGAAGGCGATGATTTTTTTAATGTCGTTTTGGGTGAGGGCGCATGTAGCTGCAAATAGTGTTGATAGGGCACCTAAGCAGAGGCATAGGGTTAAGGCAGTTTGGTTGTTGTTAAATAGAGGGTAGGTTCGGATGAGTAGGAAGATTCCGGCTACTACTATTGTGCTGGAGTGGAGTAGGGCAGATACGGGGGTTGGTCCTTCTATTGCGGCTGGGAGTCATGGGTGGAGGCCGAATTGAGCAGATTTTCCAGTTGCAGCTAGGATTAAGCCTAGTAGGGGAAGTGTAGGAGTTTGGGAGAGGGTAGAGAGTTGTTGGATTTCTCAAGTGTTAGTGGTGGAGGCTAGTCATGCTATGCACAGGATGAGTCCGACGTCGCCTACTCGATTGTAAAGTACGGCCTGTAGGGCGGCGGTATTAGCTTCTGCTCGACCGTATCATCAGCTAATTAGCAGGAAGGATATGATCCCAACTCCTTCTCAACCAATAAATAGGACAAATAGGTTGTTGGCGACGATTAGGATGAGTATGGCAATTAGAAAGAATAGCAGGTAGGTGAAGAATTTTGTAATATGGGGATCTGAAGCTATGTATCATGTTGCGAATTGTAGGATGGATCATGATACGAACAGTGCGATGGGGAAGAAGGTGAGGGAGTAGAAGTCTATTTTTAGGCTGATGGGGATTTTGAAGTTTGTGATGAATTTTCATTCCCAAAGAGAGGTGAGACTTTCTGTTCCGGAGTGGATGTAGATTGTTATTGGAATGAGGCTGGTTAGGAAGGAGGCTTTGACCGTGGTTGTGATTGTGTTGGGGGTGTTTTTGAGGTTGTTGGACAGGAGGGGGAGTAGGATGGGAGTGGAGAGGATTGTTAGGGTTAGGAGTATGAATGTGTTTAGGACTAGTGAAAGGTCCATTACTTTCACTTGGATTTGCACCAAGATGAGTGGCTCCTAAGACCATTGGATTACTATTATCCTTTGAAAGTAAGGAGACTGAGGTTTTATACTCAGATATGAGAGTTAGCAGTTCTCGTTGGTTTTACCTCTCCTCGGCAGGTAAGAAGGGTTTAACTTCTATTTTTAGAGTCACGGTCTAATGTTTTGGTTGAAACTATACTTGCATATGGGGATGCCTGAAATTAGTTCAGGTTTAAGGATTAGGAGGATCATAGGGATTATGTGCAGGGCTATGAGGAGATGCTCTCGTGTGGAGGAGTTTTGGATTGATGTGATGTGAGATGGGAGGGTGCCTCGTTGTGTTGTTATTAGCATGTGTAGGGTGTATGAGGCGGTGAGTAAGATTGCGGCCCCCGTCAGGATGATCGTGAATGCAGATCAGTTGAAGAGTGCAGTTACAATGGTTAGTTCTGCTATGAGATTTGTTGTTGGAGGTAGGGCTATGTTTGTTAAGTTGGCTAGAAGTCATCAGGTTGCCATGAGTGGTAGGAGGGGTTGTAGTCCTCGTGTGAGCAGTAGGATTCGGCTGTGGGTTCGTTCGTAGTTGGTGTTGGCTAAGCAGAATAGCATAGAGGATGTTAATCCATGTGAGATTATTAGTATTATAGCTCCTGAAAAGGCTCATTGGGTTTGGATTATGGTTGCAGCTACGACTAGTCCTATGTGGCTGACGGATGAGTAGGCAATTAATGATTTTAGGTCGATTTGGCGTAAGCAGATGGCGCTAGTTATCAGGGCTCCTCATAGGGCTAGGGTGATGAAGGGGTAGTGTAGGTTGTTTGATGTTGGGTTTACTAGGATTGTGATTCGTATGATTCCGTAGCCTCCTAGTTTTAGGAGGAGGGCTGCTAGTAGTATGGAGCCTGCGATGGGGGCTTCCACGTGGGCTTTGGGGAGTCATAGATGTAAACCGTATAGGGGAGCTTTTACTATGAAGGCTAGTAGGAGGGCTAGGCTTGCGATTAGGCCAGATCAGGAGGAGTTTAGTGTGGGGTGAGAGAGCTTGATTATTGGGAGGTATAGTGTACCGATTTGATTTTGTAAGTGGAGGATGGCGATTAATAGTGGGAGTGAGCTGGCAAGGGTGTAAAATAATAAGTAAATGCCAGCGTTTAGTCGTTCTGGTTGGTTCCCCCATCGTGTGATGAGGATGAGGGTGGGAATGAGGGTGGCTTCGAATGCGATGTAGAAGAGTATTAGTTCTGAAGCAGAGAAAGCCAGGAGAATGAATAGTTGGGCTAGGATTACTGTTGTGGTGAATACTCGTTTGCGGATAGTAGGTTCTTGTTCTAAGTGGTTTTGGCTTGCTATGATTATAAGGGGGAGGAGTCAGCATGAGAGTACTAGTAGGGGAGAGGAGATTTGGTCGATGGATGTTCAGGGGGTTAGACCTTTATTTGGGTAGTATGTTGGCACGAGTCATTGGAGGCTGATGGTGGCAATTAGTAGGCTGTATAGTGTAGTGTTAGTTCATAGGTGTTTGCGTGGGGAGAGGATGGCTAGGGGAAGTAGTATTGCGGTTGGGGCGATGATTTTTAGCATTGTAGGAGGTTAAAGTTGTGTAGGTGGTCGGATCCGTGGGTTCGGGTTGAGGCTACTAGCAAGGCTAGTCCTGTGCCTGCTTCGCAGGCGGAGAATGTTAGTATGAGGATGGGTAGGATAGTGGTGGTTGATGATTGTGTTTGGATGGGTCATATGGCCAGGGCGATGTATATAGATAATATCATGCTTTCGAGGCATAGTAAGGCTGAGATCAGGTGGGTTCGGTGGAAGGCTAGGCCCAGGCTACTTAAGGTGAAGGCTGAGTAGAAACTTAAGTGTAGGTAGGACATATAGAAAGTTATAGGGTGAAGGCTATAATTTGTTGAGTCGAAATCAACTGTCTTGATTAGACTAACTTTCTGTTATTCTGCTCACTCTAGTCCCCCCTGTACTCATTCATATACTAGCCCTAAGGTAAGTAGGAAGATGAGTACGAAGGCTCAGGTTAGGGTGGTGGTGGGAGATTGTAATTGGGTGGCTCATGGTAGTGGTAGGAGTAGGGCGATTTCTAGGTCGAAGAGGAGGAAGAGGATGGCTACTAGGAAGAAGCGAATTGAGAAGGGGAGTCGGGCGGATCCTAGGGGGTCGAATCCACATTCGTATGGGGATAATTTTTCTGAGTCTGGGGCTGTTTGGGCAAGTCAAAAGTTTAATGTTGTTAGGAGGGCGCTTAGGGTTAGTGATAGAGTAAGTATGAATAGGATTATGTTCATTACTCTTCTCTGGATTTGAACCAGATTCTAAGGATTGGAAGTCGATTGTAATTAATATACTAGAAGAGTAAGATCCTCATCAGTAGATAGAAATGTAGAGGAATAGTCATACAACGTCTACGAAATGTCAGTATCAAGCAGCTGCTTCGAATCCGAAGTGGTGGTTTGATGTGAAATGATATTTGATTAGGCGTAGAAGGCATACTAGCAGGAATGTAGAGCCGATAATTACATGTAAGCCGTGGAAGCCGGTAGCGACAAAGAAAGTTGAGCCGTAGATTCCATCGGCGATGGAGAATGGGGCTTCGTAGTATTCTATGGCTTGTAGGGCGGTAAAGTAGAATCCTAATAGGACTGTTAGTAGTAGGGCTTGGATTGCTTGTTTTCGGTTGGCTTCTGTGATACTGTGGTGTGCTCATGTAACGGTGACTCCGGAGGCTAGGAGGATGGCAGTGTTTAGGAGGGGCACGTCCATGGGGTTGAGAGGTTTGATTCCAACGGGCGGTCATTGTCCTCCTAATTCAGGTGTGGGGGCGAGGCTTGAATGGAAGAAAGCTCAGAAGAAGCCTAGAAAGAAGAAGGCTTCTGATGTAATGAATAGTACTATTCCGTAGCGTAGTCCTTTTTGTACGGTGGGGGTGTGGTGGCCTTGGAATGTGCTTTCTCGGATAATGTCGCGTCATCATTGGAATATAACAAGGATAGTTGAAATTAGGCCTAGAATGAGGAGTCGGGGGGAATTGTGATGGAATCATATTGTTAGGCCTGAGGTAGTGATTAGAGCAGCAGCTGCTCCTAGGATAGGTCAGGGGCTGGGGTCGACTATGTGGTAGGAATGTGCTTGGTGTGCCATTGGGGATTAGATATTTTCTTGTAGGTAGAGGCTCAGTAGGAGTACAAAGACATAGGCTTGGATTATCGCTACTGCTACTTCTAGGATGGTTAGTAGGAATAAAACTATTAGGGTTAGGATTGAGACTAAGGGCATTGTGGAGAATAGGGCTATTGTTGCTGTGGAGATGAGTTGGATGAGGAGGTGGCCTGCTGTGAGGTTGGCTGTTAGGCGCACGCCCAGCGCTAGTGGGCGGATAAGTAGGCTTGTTGTTTCGATTAGAATAAGGGCGGGGATTAGTAGAGTGGGGGTGCCTTCTGGTAGGAGATGGCCTAGTGAGGTGGAGGGTTGGTTTCGTAGTCCTGTTAGGAGAGTGGCTAATCATAGGGGGAAGGCTAGGGCCAGGTTTATGGATAGTTGGGTGGTTGGGGTGAATGTGTAGGGTAGTAAGCCTAAGAGGTTGATGAGTAGGAGGAAGATTAGGAGGGATGTTAGAATTAGAGCTCATTTGTGGCCTTTTTTGTCTAGGGGCATTATTAGTTGTTTTGTGACTAAGTTGACAAATCATAGTTGGAGGGTTGAGAGGCGGTTAGTGATTCATCGGTTGTCTAGGGAGGGTAGTAGGAGAGCTGGGAATGTTATTGAGATGAGGATTAAGGGAATTCCTAGAAAGGAGGGGCTTGAGAATTGATCGAAGAAGCTTAAGTTCATGGTCAGGTTCAGGGAGTAGTGCTGGGGGTGATGGGTGGTTTATTAGAGGGAGGGTTTATTGACACGAACGATAAGAGCTTGGGTTGGATGATTAGGGAAAAGGTGAGTCATGAAGTGATCATGATAAAAAGTCAGGGATTGGGGTTTAGTTGAGGCATATCATTAAGGAGGGAGGGGTTCCCTCTTTCTTTAGCTTAAAAGGCTAATGCTGGTTCATAGCTTCTTAATGATTAGGATGGGATTAGAGAGGATCAGTTTTCAAAGTCAGCAAGTGGAGTGGATTCTACTACGATTGGTATGAAACTGTGATTGGCTCCACAGATTTCTGAGCACTGTCCGTAGAAAACACCTGGTCGGGAGGCAAAGAAGGAAGTTTGGTTGAGGCGGCCTGGGACCGCGTCAGTTTTTACACCTAGGCTAGGGACGGCTCATGAGTGGAGGACGTCGTCGGCAGTGACGATGACTCGGATGGTGGAGTTTATAGGGACGACGACTCGGTGGTCGACTTCTAGTAGGCGAAAGTGTCCTAAGGGTAGGTCTGCTGTTGGGATTATGTAGGAGTCGAATGTCAGGTCTTTGAGGTCGGTGTACTCGTAAGTTCAGTATCATTGGTGGCCGATGGCTTTTAGGGTCAGGTCGGGTTCATTGATCTCGTCTATCATGTAAAGGATTCGTAGAGATGGTAAGGCGAGCATGACTAGGACTATGGCTGGAAGGATCGTCCAGATGAGTTCAATTACTTGTGCGTTGACTGTGTTTGATGTTAGTTTTTCTGTGAGTGTGTGAGTTAGTAGGTAGAGGACTAGGCTGCAGATTGCTAGTGCAACCATTAGAGCGTGATCGTGAAATCCTATTAATTCTTCTATGATAGGGGAGGAGGCGTCTTGAAAAGTAAGTTGTGAGTGGTTGGCCATGTTTGGGAAGAGATGTGCTGGGGTTTCACCTGCAATTTAGTCTTGACAAGGCTATGTAATTGTTTTACTAACATCTCTTTATGAGAAAGAAGCATAAGTGGTCTATGCGGTTGGCTTGAAACCAACATATGGGGGTTCGACTCCTTCCTTTCTTGTACTTGGACGAAAGCAGGTTCTTCGAATGTGTGGAATGGAGGTGGGCAGCCGTGGATTCATTCGACGTTTGTGCTTGTTAGTTCTGGTTGTAGGACTTTACGTTTTGATGCGAAGGCTTCTCAGATGATGAAGACTAGTATGATTACGGCTGTCAGGGAGATGAGGGATCCTACTGAGGAGATGGCATTTCATAGTGTGTAGGCGTCTGGGTAGTCTGAGTATCGTCGTGGCATGCCGGCTAAGCCTAGGAAGTGTTGGGGGAAGAAGGTTAGGTTAACACCCACGAACATTACACCAAAGTGCACTTTTGCTCATGTTGAGTGGAGGGTGTATCCAGTGAATAGTGGGAATCAGTGGGTAAAGCCTGCTAGAATTGCAAATACTGCTCCTATAGAGAGGACGTAGTGGAAGTGGGCTACTACGTAGTAAGTGTCGTGCAGGGCAATGTCTAGTGAGGAGTTTGCTAGTACAATTCCTGTTAATCCTCCAATGGTGAATAGGAAAATGAATCCCAGGGCTCATAACATTGGTGGGTCTCATTTGATTGTGCCTCCGTGGAGTGTGGCCAGTCAGCTGAACACTTTAATGCCTGTTGGGATGGCAATGATTATAGTGGCGGATGTAAAGTATGCTCGGGTGTCAACGTCCATTCCTACTGTGAATATGTGGTGGGCTCAGACGATGAATCCTAGGAATCCGATGGATAGCATAGCTCACACTATTCCTATATAGCCGAATGGTTCTTTTTTACCTGCATAATATGTTACAACGTGGGAGATGATTCCGAATCCTGGGAGGATTAAGATGTAGACTTCTGGATGGCCGAAAAATCAGAAAAGGTGTTGGTATAGGATAGGGTCTCCTCCTCCAGCAGGGTCGAAGAATGTAGTGTTGAGGTTGCGGTCTGTAAGGAGTATTGTGATTCCTGCAGCTAGTACTGGTAGTGATAGGAGTAGTAGAACTGCAGTGATTAGGACGGATCAAACGAATAGGGGAGTTTGGTACTGGGAGAGGGCAGGGGGTTTTATATTAATTGCTGTTGTGATAAAGTTGATGGCTCCTAGGATTGAGGAGATACCAGCTAGGTGTAGGGAGAAGATTGCTAGATCAACTGAGGCTCCGGCGTGGGCTAGGTTACCAGCTAGTGGGGGATATACTGTTCAGCCTGTACCCACACCCGCTTCTACTGTGGAGGATGCCAGGAGAAGGAGGAAGGATGGGGGGAGTAGTCAGAAACTTATGTTATTTATTCGTGGAAATGCTATGTCTGGGGCTCCAATTATTAGGGGGACTAATCAGTTTCCGAATCCTCCGATTATGATTGGTATAACTATGAAGAAAATTATTACAAAAGCATGGGCTGTGACGACTACGTTGTAGACTTGGTCGTCTCCTAGAAGGGCTCCAGGTTGGCCTAGTTCTGCTCGGATGAGGAGGCTTAGGGCGGTACCTACTATCCCGGCTCATGCGCCGAAGATTAAGTATAGGGTTCCGATGTCTTTGTGGTTGGTTGAGAATAGTCATCGAGTAATGAATGTCATAGGTAAGATGGCTGAGTGTATAAGCGTTAGGCTGTAGTCCTTTTTACAGAGGTTAAATTCCTCTTCTTATCGGCTCTGTAGTGAAGTTCATGGTGAGTTGCAAGCTCATTGATGTGCATTAGATATGTACCGGGGCCTTAGGCAGAAGCCTGTTGGTTAGGGCATGTAGCTGTTAACTATAGAATCATGGGATCGAAGCCCATCTGCCTAGGGGGTAGGAAGGTCCTAGCTTAATTAAAGCACCTGAGTTGCATTTAGGGGATGCAGGGTAGTAGCCTGCGGACCTTAGCAGAAACTAAGAGGGTCTAACTCTTGTTTAAGGCTTTGAAGGCCTTCGGTTTGGGTAATCCTAAGTTTCTTAGACGATGGTGAGGATCATAGGGGAGGCGGGAAGGAGTATGGTGGTCATGGTGGTTAAGACTGCAATGGTGATGTTAGTTGGTTTAATAGTGCGTCACTGCTTCATGTGGTTTGTGGTGTGTGGGGGGAGTGTAATTGTTGTGCAGTACGCCAGACGGAGGTAGAAGAATAAGCTTAGTAGAGAGAGAAGGGAAATGAATGTGGCCGCTGGGGCTATGTCTTGTTTAGTTAGTTCTTGGATGATGAGTCATTTGGGCAGGAATCCTGTTAGAGGGGGAAGCCCTGCAAGAGAGAGTAGGGCTAGGAGTAGTATTGTGTTTAGGGATGGGGCTTTGGTTCATGCAGTAATCAAGGTAGATAGCTTTAGCACTTTGGTTATATTCAGGGTGAGGAAGACGGTTGCAGTTATTACAGCATATAAGTAGAAGTTGAGGAGGGCGAGTTTTGGGTTGTAGACGATGATGGCCGCTATTCAGCCTAGGTGTGAGATGGAGGAAAAAGCTAGGATTTTTCGAATTTGTGTTTGGTTGAGGCCCATTCATCCTCCTAGGGCTGTTGATAGGATAGCAAGGGTGACTAAGAGAGTGGGGTTTAGCGAGGGTGAGGTCATGTAAAGCAGTGTGATTGGGGGGAGTTTTATGATGGTAGATAGGAGGAGGCCAGTAATGAGAGGGGAGCCTTGAAGTACTTCTGGGAATCAGAAGTGGAATGGTACTAGTCCTAGTTTTATTGCGATCGCTGAAGTAAGAATTAAACAAGATGTGGGGTGAGTGAGTTGGGTAATATCTCATTGTCCGGTGTGCCATGCATTGGTCATGCTGGAGAATAGGACAAGGGCTGAAGCAGTTGCTTGGGTTAGGAAGTATTTGGTAGCAGCCTCAATGGCTCGTGGGTGGTGAGATTTTGAGATTAGTGGGAGGATGGCGAGGGTGTTGATTTCAAGGCCTGTCCAAGCTATGACTCAATGGTTGCTTGAGAGGGTGATGGTAGTCCCTAAGAGTAGGCTAGTAATAAAGATTAGGTTTGCTTGGGGGTTCACTAGCAGGGGAAGGGGTTGAACCATCATTTTCGGGGTATGGGCCCGATAGCTTGTTTAGCTTACCCTGCTAGAAAGTAATATAAAGGAAGTATGGAGGATTTTGATTCCTCTAGTGCAGGTTCGATTCCTGCTTTTCTAAGTAGCAGGAAATGAGAGGGTTGGTGCACCTCCATGTTCACTTTATCATAGTGACCCTTAACATTCAGGCACATTTCCGGTAGGTCTTAGGTAGGGAGGCAGGCCCGCGTAGCAAACTAATATGCTGATGTGTCAGAGACATAGGGCTAATGTAAGTGGCAGGAAATTTTTTCATAGTAGGTGCATTAACTGGTCATATCGAAATCGTGGGTAGGAAGCTCGAATTCATAGGAATCCTGCTGACAGGAGCAGGACTTTTGTAGCTAGAATAACGGGGAATAACTCTTGAGGGGGGTCGAGAAAGCTTGGGTTGAAGAAAAGGATAGTGGTTAATGTATTTATAAGTATGATGTTGGCATATTCGGCTAGAAAGAACAATGCGAAAGGACCTGCTGCATATTCTACATTGAATCCAGATACTAGTTCTGACTCCCCTTCTGTTAAGTCAAAGGGAGCACGGTTGGTTTCAGCTAGCGTAGAGACGTACCACATCATAGCAAGGGGCCAGCAGGAGAAAATAAGGTACAGGGGTTCTTGGGTGACTGCGAGAGTGCTAAGGGTGTAGTTACCACTGAGGAGGATGATGGAGAGGAGAATGATGGCCAGAGTGACTTCGTATGAGATTGTTTGGGCTACTGCCCGTAATGCTCCGATTAGGGCGTATTTTGAATTTGAGGCTCAGCCAGACCATAGGATAGAATATACTGCCAGGCTGGATATAGCTAGTAAGAAAAGTAGGCCCAGGTTGAGATCTGCAAGGGAGAATGGAAGAGGCAGTGGGGTTCAGATTGAGATTGCTAAGAGTAAAGCTAGCATGGGGGTTGCAATGAATAAGATTGGGGAGGAGGTTGATGGTCGAATTGGCTCTTTAATGAATAGCTTTACGCCATCTGCTAGGGGTTGCAGGAGCCCGAAGGGACCAACGACATTTGGGCCTTTTCGGCCTTGCATGTAGCTTAGGATCTTACGTTCTACTAGTGTGAGGAAGGCCACTGCAATTAAGATTGGGAGCGCATAGGAGAGGGCTATGATAAGGTTAATTAAGAGGGGGTGGTTAGTCATGGGGTGCTTGAGGTTAAGCTAGGGAGAGGATTTGAACCTCTGATTTAAAGGACTTAAGCCTTTTGCATTTTCCGAGCTCTGCCACGCTAGCTAATCCTTTTCTTGGATGTGATGTGGTGTGATAGCTTTTCGTAGTTTAGTTGTTTTCACTACTTAAGGCGAAGGCTTGCTTGTGGTATTGGCCTCACTTTTCCTATCCTTTCGTACTGGGAAGAGTTCATCATAGATAGAAACCGACCTGGATTACTCCGGTCTGAACTCAGATCACGTAGGACTGTTAATCGTTGAACAAACGAACCCTTAGTAGCGGCTGCACCACTAGGATGTCCTGATCCAACATCGAGGTCGTAAACCTCCCCGTCGATACGGACTCTCGGAGGAGATTGCGCTGTTATCCCTGGGGTAGCTTGGTCCATTGATCAATTGTATTGGATCTGGGTGCTATTAGCACGTTGAGGGGTTGCTCTCAGTCTAGAGGTGTGGTCTAATTTTTGGAGGTTTTGTTTTGCTCCAAGGTCGCCCCAACCGAAAAACGCAGACCAGTAACTCATGTGTCAGTGAACCCGGTGGGTGGATGTGTGTTTTGAGGTGGTTGCTGGTTTTAAAGTTCCACAGGGTCTTCTCGTCTTATGGGTTTATCCCTGCTTTTGTACAGGGAGATCAATTTCACCGATTGCCTGTAAGAGACAGTTAAGACCTCGTTTAGCCATTCATACTAGTCTCGATTTATGGGACAATTGATTGCGCTACCTTTGCACGGTTAGGATACCGCGGCCGTTGAACGTGAGTCACCGGGCAGGCATCACCTTCAATACTTGTTTTGGGTTTGCTGAAGGCTATGTTTTTGGTAAACAGTCGGGCCTTGACGGGTTTGCCTAGTTCCTTTTACAGGTTTTAATCTTTCTTAATGGACGCTCCTCTGTCGGGTTAACAAGTGGCTTAATACTGTGCTTGTTTGATTTGTCGTATATTGGGGATTTGTTAATAATGTACAGATGTAAGCTTGCGTCGTAGAGGGAGGACCCTGGTTACTCATTCTAGCATTAATTCTCCTATTTGAGTATAGGTTGGCCTGTTAATGGGGAGGGAGTCATAAGGTTCTTATATTTTTGTGGTATGGAGCTTTAACGCACTCTTTGTTGATGGCTGCTTGAGGGCCCACAGTAAGATTAGGGGGTTATTACTTATCCGCTCGTGGAGATTGTATTCTTTTTTAAAGGAGCTGTACCTCCTTTAAATAGCCCTTAATTCGCTTCATTAGGGTTTGTGAGGTTTCCTTGGAGAAGAATTAAGAGTGAACTTAGATTCGTTTCACAGGCAACCAGCTATCACCCAGCTCGATTGGCTTTTCACCTCTACTAACAAGTCATCCCACTCTTTTGCCACAGAGACGGGTTCGCTCAATAATAGCTGCTCGTAAGTAGCTCGCTTGGGTTTCGGGGTGGCAAACTTAAATTCATTTTGCTTGGTTTTTCTTGCTAGACCATGATGCAAAAGGTACAAGGGTTGATCTTTGCTGTTTATAGCTTAGGTTTCATTGCTATTTCATCTTTCCCTTACGGTACGTGGTCTCTATCGCGCCAATGGTGTCTTTTCTATCGCCTATACTGGGACTGATGAATGCTTTAGTTGGGTTGTATGTAGTAGCTTTGTTATTCCGGGTCATGTCGATTGGGCTAGAGTTTGGCATCAAGACGATCTGGTATTAGCAGACATTTTTCAGGTGTAAGCTGAATGCTTTAGGTTAAGCTACGTCTTGGTAGTCTAAGTGCACCTTCCGGTACACTTACCTTGTTACGACTTACCTCATCTTCGGCTGCGTAGTTTATTAGTTATTGGGGGGGGGGGGCGCCTGCGAGGAGGGTGACGGGCGGTATGTACGTGCCCCAGAGCCGGCTTAAAGAGGGCTCGATTGTCCCACTTTACTGCTAAATCCGCCTTCCAGAGGTTGTTTCATACCTCTTTGCCGTGATGTTCTAGTCTAGAAAATGTAGCCCATTGCTACCATTCCATAGGCTATACCTTGACCTGTCTTACTAGCGTGGTGGGGCTATTGCGCTCACTGTTGGGCTTTCAGTGTAGGTGGGCTGGCGACGGCGGTATGTAGGCTGTTTTGGCAAGGAATGGTCAGGTATATCGTGGATCATCGATTACAGAACAGGCTCCTCTAGGTGGGTTTGGGGCACCGCCAAGTCCTTAGAGTTTTAAGCGTTGGTGCTCGTAGTTCCCGGGCGGATGCTTTAGTAGGTGTAAGCATCAAGATTTAGGGCCAGGCATAGTGGGGTATCTAATCCCAGTTTGGGCCCTGGCTTTCGTGGATTTCAATTAATCGTTGTTCTAGGATCTTCTTTGGGGGGAGGCCTTATTGGCATCTTGGGCTTGTGACAGCTCAGTTGCTTTTTGATCTTAGTTACTTAGATAGCATGTGACCACACTTTACGCCGTTATAATGTTAATTTGGGTCTCCTGTATGACCGCGGTGGCTGGCACAGGATTTACCAACCCTAAAATTGCTATGGCTAAGTCAAGTTTACACTCATTGCTTAATATTAACTACTGCTGAGTACCCGTGGGGGCGTGGCAATTGCAAGGCGTCTTGGGCTACGGTTGATGGTGAGCCTGATACCCGCTCCTATCTACCTAATTGAGGTGTCCAGGGCATCTACACTGGGGCGCGGATACTTGCATGTATATACCTAGCAAGAACTAACAGTAAGGTTAGGACTAAGTCTTTTGTCCTTGGGTGTGTGTGGCAGCCATCTTGACATCTTCAGTGTCATGCTTTTTATAAGCTACAAGAACATGGGGGGAGGAGAATAGTAGTTAGTTGTTTGATGTTGTGGTTTATATTTTTGTTTGGTTTTTAAAAAAAGGTGGGTTTTAGGAGTAGTTCTGTGTTTGTGTGAAGATGTTATTGGGTAATGATGATAGTTGATCGTTGTTTTTGATAGTAGGAATTATAGAGGAAGGTTAATTAAGAGTATTGATGATGAGTGGTTTGGATAATGTAGGAATATGTCGTTAAATTATTTAATGAAAAAAAAATAAAAATGTCAAGATAAAAAAAAGAGATGTATAAAGTGGGATTTAAATGACAATTCCTAGTGAGTGATAAAATAATTCATATGTCCGGCAACCATTACACTATCTGTTGTCTAGAGGTAGGTAGCGCGCCCTCCATGAATGGGGTCAAAGTGCATCAGTGCCAAGTTTGCGACGACCTTATCCATCAAACCATGACATTCTGGGTGTTAGGGGATTCATATGTTCGACGGTCATGTGATGGACATGTCAAGAGGAAGATAACTCCTGCTACGCACTTGAAGGGTTTATTGAAAGGACGCTAAAAAGAAAACAAGTGTAGAAGGTCGGTATGCCGCGGTAATGAGATTAGGGAGGAGTATTCAACCGACCACTTGTATCAGTGAAGAGCAAGTGAGAGGGAGTGATCCAAGTTATGGTCCTGAAGTTACAACCAATAGCGCAAAAGAGCAAGTAGAGCTCGGCGGTTAGGGGGAAAGTATGCGCTTGAGGGCAATAACCTATAACACTCATACGTTGAGTAGCTCGGTTCTCGTGAGAAGCGCGATTAATAGATAACCTTGCCCTCTGGCTTGGGAGTGCTTCAAGGTTGTTGGTAGAGGATGTTGTTAGGAGGTGGGCGAATCCTGTAGACTAGGGGAATGCAAAGGTGTACTGGGACATTAGTCGTTTACCGGCTGAGTGGTATGTACAGTAGATATATCCTAGTGTTTGGGTAACGCTTGCGGCTTGGCCGTGGGTAGGAGCATTTGGGCTATATGGTACCTGAAACAAGAATGTATCTGGTGGGTGTACTGGCCGAATACCATCCGTTTTGGAGATAATGTTTGGGTTTTTGGAGGGGAGACATGGCGTATGACGTTGGCATTCCTACATTTCATGGACTGTCTGATGGGGCAGAGAGTGTGATGCACTATTATACATACCCTTAAGACAAGAAGAAAATGTGCTGGGGGGGAAAGGGGGGGGCGGGAGTGGTGGACATAATTAGGC